GATGAGTATTTGGTTCATCCCACACGTACCCGTCATGGGCATCCTGCTTTTCTATGTTTTATAGATTTGTATGTAACTATTGAGAGTCGAGATATTATACATAATGTTAATATTCCAACAAAAAGTTTGATTTTAGTTCAAAATGATCAATATGTAGAATCGGAACAAGTGATTGCCGAGATTCGTGCCGGAACGTCCACTTTTCGTTTTAAGGAGAGGGTTCTAAAACATATTTATTCTGAGTCAGAAGGAGAAATGCACTGGAGTACTGATGTGCATCATGCGCCCGAATATCCGTATAGTAATGTTCATCTAGTACCAAAAACAAGTCATTTATGGATATTAGCAGGAGGTCTATGCAGATCCAGTATAGTGTCTTTTTCACTCCACAAGGATCAAGATCAAATGAATTCTAATTCTTTTTCTGTCGAAGAAAGAAATATCTTTGATTTGACTAATGATCAAGTAAGACATAAATTTTTTGGTAAAAGTAAAAAGGATGGGCAAATTTTTGAGTATTCAAAACCTTATCGAATCATATCCAATGGTCATTGGAATCTCATAGATCCCTCTATTTGTCAAGAGAATTCCGATGATTCCTTGGCGAAAAAGCGAAGAAATAGATTCGTGATTCCCTTACAATATGATCAAGAACGAGAAAAGAAACTAATACCATCTTTTTGTATTTCTATTAAAATACCTATAAATGGTATTTTACGTAAAAATAGTATTCTTGCTTATTTTGATGATCCGCGATATAGAAGCAGCAGTTCGGGAATTACTAAATATGGGATTGTCGAAGTAGATTCAATCGTAAAAAAAGAGGATTTGATTGAGTATCGAGGAGCAAAAGAATTTAGTCCGAAATACCAAATGCAAATGAGAGTAGATCGATTTTTTTTCATTCCCGAGGAAGTGCATATCTTCCCCGTATCTTCGCCCATAATGGTCCGAAACAATAGTATCGTTGGAGTAGATACACGACTTGCTTTAAATATAAATACAAGAAGCCGAGTAGATGGATTAGTCCGAGTGGAGAGAAAAAAAAGGAGTATTGAACTGAAAATTTTTTCTGGAGATATTCATTTTCCTGGAGAGGCGGATAAAATATCTAGGCACGGCGGCATTTTGATACCACCAGGAATGGAAAATAAAAATTATAAGGGATCAAAAAAATTTAAAAATTGGATCTATGTTCAACGGATCACACCTATAAAAAAAAAGTATTTTGTTTTGGTTCGGTCCGTAGTCCCATATGAAATATCCGATGGGATAAATTTAGCAACACTTTTTCCTCAGGATCTCTTGCAGGAAAAGGATAATGTACAACTTCGAATTGTCAATTATATACTTTATGGAAATAGCAAGTCAATTCGAGGAATTTCTCACACAAGTATTCAATTAGTTCGGGCTTGCTTAGTATTGAATTGGGACCAAGAAAAAAGGGGTTTTATAAAAGAAGAGGTTCATGCTTCCTTTGTTGAAATAAGGGCAAATGATCTGCTTCGTTATTTCATCAGAATTGAGTTAGTAAAGTCCACTATTTCTTATACCGTAAAAAAGTATGATACGTCAAGTTCAGGATTGATTTACAATATTGGATTAGATCGTATCAATATAAATCCTTTTAATTCCAAGGCAAAGACTCAATCATTTCCCCAACATCAGGGAACTCTTGGTACGTTGTTGAATCGAAATAAGGAATGCCAATCTTTCCGAATTTTGTCATCATCCAATTGTTCTCGAATTGGCCCCTTTAATACTTCGAGATATAATAATGCGACAAAAGAATTGGATCCCATGAATCCAATTAGGGATTTGTTGGGTCCCTTAGGTACTACTGTATTTAAAATAGTGAATCCTTGTTTATCTTACTATTTAATAACTTATAATCAAATCTTTTTAAAGAACTATTTGTTACTTGACAATTTTCAACAGACTTTCCAAGTACTTCAATTTCAATACTGTTTCCTAGATGAAAATAGTAGGATTTATAATCCCGATCCGTGTAGTAACATCATTTGGAATTTATTCCATTTTAATTGGTGTTTTCTCCATCACGATTATTGTGAAGAGGCATGGACAATAATTAGCCTTGGCCTATTTCTTTGTGAAAATTTATGTCTATTGAAATACGGATCACGCATAAAAAAATCTGGTAAAATTTTCATTGTTCATGTTGACTCTTTAGTTATAAGATCAGCTAAGCCCTATTTGGTCACTCCGGGAGCAACTGTTCATGGCCATTATGGGAAAACCTTTTATGAAAGAGATACATTAATTACATTTATATATGAAAAATCGAGATCCGGCGATATCACGCAAGGTCTTCCAAAAGTGGAACAAATCTTAGAAGTTCGTTCAATTGATTCAATATCGATGAACCTCAAAAAGAGAGTTGAAGGTTGGGACGAACGTAGCCGAAGGCTTCTTGGTATACCCTGGGGATTCTTGATTGGAGCTGAACTAACCATAGCACAAAGTCGTATCTCTTTGGTTAATAAGATCCAAAAGGTTTATCGATCCCAGGGGGTACAGATCCATAATAGACATATAGAGATTATTGTACGTCAAGTAACATCAAAAGTGTTGGTTTCAGAAGATGGAATGTCTAATGTGTTTTCACCTAGGGAACTGATTGGATTGTTGCGAGCAGAGCGAGCAGGGCGTGTTTTGGACGAAGCGATCTGTTATCGGGCAATCTTATTGGGAATAACGAAGTCATCTCTGAATACTCAAAGTTTCATATCCGAAGCGAGTTTTCAAGAAACTGCTCGAGTTTTAGCAAAAGCTGCTCTACGAGGTCGTATTGATTGGTTGAAAGGGCTGAAAGAGAACGTTGTTCTGGGGGGGATTATACCGGTTGGTACTGGATTCAAAAAATTAGTACATCGTTCAAAGCAAGATAAAAACATTCATTTGAAAATAAAAAGGAAGAATCTATTCGAATTGGAGATGAGAGATATTTTGTTACACTATAGAGAATTTTGAGAATTTTTTTTGTTCTTTCGTCCCGAACTATTTCCATGGGACATCAGACCAATCATTTACATGATACATTATTTAGTAATTCCTAACAAGAGGTTCATTCTTTTTACTTGAATTCTCTGGTCCCATTATGGATTTGGTAATCAACGAAAAATAAAGAATGAAAAGAAATTCATGATTTTGGTCGTAGATCAATGGTCAATCCTGGTATAAGGTTCCGTCGGAACAATTATTTATTTCACAGGTTACTGAATCTCTCTAAAAAAAAAAAAGATAAAGTGTGGCAAAATGGGAAGACGATATTGGAACATAAATTTGGAAGAGATGATGGAAGCAGGAGTTCATTTTGGTCATGGTACTAAGAAATGGAATCCTAGAATGGCTCCTTACATCTCTGCAAAGCGTAAAGGTATTCATATTACAAATCTTACTATAACTGCTCGTTTTTTATCAGAAGCCTGCGATTTAGTTTTTGATGCAGCAAGTATGGGAAAAAACTTCTTAATCGTTGGCACCAAAAATAAAGCAGCGGATTTAGTAGCATCAGCAGCAATAAGGGCTCGATGTCATTATGTTAATAAAAAATGGCTTGGTGGTATGTTAACAAATTGGTCTACTACAGAAACAAGACTTCAGAAGTTCAGGGACTTAAGAGCGGAACAAAAAATGGGGAAACTCGCCCGTCTCCCAAAAGGAGATGCAGCAATGTTGAAGAGAAAGTTATCCACCTTGCAAACATATCTGGGTGGGATCAAATATATGACGGGATTGCCCGATATTGTAATTATCGTTGATCAGCAAGAAGAATATATGGTTCTTCGAGAATGTGTCATTTTGGGCATTCCGACGATTTGTTTAATCGATACAAATTGTGACCCAGATCTTGCAGATATTTCTATTCCGGCCAACGATGATGCTATAGCATCGATTCGATTGATTCTTACCAAATTAGTATCCGCAATTTTGGAGGGCCGAAATAGTTATATAAAAAAAGGTTGATTATCTTATAATTTAATAGTTAAGAAAAAGAAGAAGAAGATTAGTTCCTTTTTGTTGAACTCCATGGATTTCTTTGATTGTTTATTATTTTGGTTTGCATTTTTGAACTATGTTTTGAATATTTAATAAAAAATGATTGGTATTTTTTTTTTATGTAATTTCTTGGTATTCTAAATATATCTAAATATAATGTATGATTCCTATTCATGAATGAAGGTAGATGAATTGAGAAAGATATGGTTTAATCAAAATAATTCCTTTTTTAAGTTCGATTTCTATTATAGGGCAATATGAATGTTATACTATGTTCCATTAAAACACTCAAAGGGTTATACGATATGTCAGGTGTAGAAGTAGGCCAACATTTATATTGGGAAATAGGAGGTTTACAAATTCATGCCCAAGTGCTTATCACTTCTTGGGTTGTAATTGCTATTTTATTAGGTTCAGCCATCATAGCTGTTCGGAATCCACAAACCATTCCGACCGACGGGCAGAATTTCTTCGAATATGTCCTTGAATTTATTCGAGACTTGAGCAAAACTCAGATTGGAGAGGAGTATGGTCCTTGGGTTCCATTTATTGGAACGATGTTCCTATTTATTTTTGTTTCTAACTGGTCAGGTGCTCTTTTACCTTGGAAAATCATAAAGTTACCTCATGGGGAGTTAGCTGCGCCCACGAATGATATAAATACTACTGTTGCTTTAGCTTTACCCACGTCAGTGGCATATTTCTATGCGGGTCTTAGCAAAAAAGGATTGGGATATTTCGGTAAATACATTCAGCCAACTCCAATACTTTTACCAATTAATATCCTAGAAGATTTTACAAAGCCTTTATCTCTTAGTTTTCGACTTTTCGGGAATATATTGGCTGATGAATTAGTAGTTGTTGTTCTTGTTTCTTTAGTGCCTTCAGTAGTTCCTATACCTGTCATGTTTCTTGGATTATTTACAAGTGGTATTCAAGCTCTTATTTTTTCAACTTTGGCTGCGGCTTATATAGGTGAATCCATGGAGGGTCATCATTGACTAACTTTCGAAATAGTTTTTTAAGCTTATCCCAATTAAAGCAATGCGGGGTTCAATATAATCCAAAGGGCTGGAGAAGAAAATGAAAATAGCTAATATTATGTATTGTAGTATTGTATATATGAAGAAAGATAGATGATATTGCAGAGTTTTTAAGAGAAAAAAGGATTGGGTGGGGGGTCCTACTAGATATATGTACAGAATACGATTTAATACTAATAGAATAATAAAGTGCAGGTGGTTTACGTTATGGAAGAAAAAAAGTATATGTTATTTACTAGTTAGATAGGAATTATCCCTATCTCTTTTTTTCTAGCTCACTTCATTTATAATTTATATAGATTCAAATATCAGTCCTTTTTCGATTTTTTCTGTGATTGTTAATTGAATGAAAGAATATAAGAGTTTCTAAACAAGAAAACACAATGGCTAAAACCGTATGTATCTATTTACATAAAACTCCATCATGGGTAGAAAGAAAGGAAAAACAGTATATGGAAGTAGTTCTTAAAATTAAGTAATATTCTGTTGGAGTTTTTAGCTACTTCGACCCGATAGATTTTAGTGATAAGTATCAATAAAAAAAAAGAAGTAAGTAAAAAGGTAGTATAGTAAAGTAAATAGTAAAAGTAGAAAAAGAAGTGGATAAAGATTAAGTAGTAATTCATTGGTTGGTTGTATCATTAACCATTTCTTTTTTTTTTTTTTGCGAGGAAATTACCATGAATCCACTTATTTCTGCTGCTTCCGTTATTGCTGCTGGATTGGCTGTGGGGCTTGCTTCTATTGGACCTGGGGTTGGTCAAGGTACTGCTGCGGGCCAAGCTGTAGAAGGTATTGCGAGACAACCAGAAGCAGAGGGTAAAATACGAGGTACTTTATTGCTTAGTCTGGCTTTTATGGAAGCTTTAACAATTTATGGACTGGTCGTGGCATTAGCTCTTTTATTTGCAAATCCTTTTGTTTAATTTTATCGTAGAATAAAAATGTAAAAAAAAGGGGGACCTATCTTTTTTCTTATTTTATTAACTGGGAGTTTCCCTTTGCTCCTTCGAATTTTACTCCTATAACTATTTATTTTTTGTTTGTCGAAACAATACTTTGGGAGGGACTGATTTGAGGATAAGGAATTAGCGGATCCACTCGCTTTCTTCCCTTTCGTTCTTAGTTTAGTAAAATTATATTAAAAATAAGAAATGGAACAAAAAAATCGATAAAAAAAAGGGGGGAGGCGAGTGGAGTGATACAAAAAGAACTCTGTTCTTTGTTAGTCCTATCTATAAGAGGAGAGCATATGAAAAATATAACCGATTCCTTTGTTTCCGTGGGGCACTGGCCATCCGCTGGGAGTTTCGAGTTTAATACCGATATTTTAGCAACAAATCCAATAAATCTAAGCGTTGTGCTGGGTATATTGATTTTTTTTGGAAAGGGAGTGTGTGCGAGTTGTGTATTTCAAGAATAGGTTGGATTTCGCCGGCTGCACTTTCTTTATATTTATGTATTCTTTTTTTTATTTGCGTAAATAGGAAAAAGGGTGCACAATCTCGACGAATTACTTCGTAATTGGATTTTATTCAGAAATCATATCTAAGAACCATAGCATTTCGTGACTAATTGGTAAATGAACTTTGATTCTCTATCAACCAATAATGTTGAGGTCTTTTACATGGTTAAAGATAAATTGTTTGAAGTCCAGGCACAGCATACCGTGGTACTCTTTCTACCGCTACATTAGTACCGAAATACCGCAAATAAAAAAATAAAAAAAAATAAATAATTGGTAATTTATCCGATGTATAACACTCATATGGATAAATTTATTTGAACCATTTACAGGTATAGGAAAGATGATTCCCCCACCCCTTTTTTTATCCACTGCCAAATCGACGACCTATATATTGTATAAAAAAGATAAATTTTTTAAATTTTTTGGATGAAAAAAAAAGTTTGTGAATAAAGAACAAATAAAGAAACAACTTTGCTGACAATTTTTTATTTTTTGTCTGGTCTGAAGAGTCCTACTATCCTAATATTCTGATGTTAGATCAGTTTCGATATCTTTGAATACGAACAGAAAAGAGAGGATAGGCTCAAGAGAGGATAGGTTCATTCCATTCAAAGATCAAAGATATGGGAATGTCTATCAAAGGAAAGAAACAATTGAGCGTGAGAGCCAAATGAATCAAAAGATTCATGTTTGGTTCGGGAAGAGATATGAGAGTTGTGAAATGAATGTAAAGATAATCTACTTTCATTAAATGATTTATTAGATAAGCGAAAACAAAGGATCTTGAGTACTATTCGAAATTCAGAAGAATTACGTAGAGGGGCCGCTGAACAGCTCGAAAGAGCGCGGGCTCGATTACGTAAAGTGGAAATGGAAGCAGATGAGTATAGACTGAATGGATACTCTGAGATAGAAAGAGAGAAAATAAATTTGATTAATGCTACTTGCGATAGTTTGGAACAATTAAAA